ATAGAGTTTCCTTTTTTTTTTTTAACACATTCAATTTCATGTTCAAAAAAGAATTCGCGGATTCTTTTTGGTAGTCAGTGGAATTTATAGAATATGATTGAATTGCGGAATATAAATATAAAATATAATAAGAATAGTATTTATTGTATTTATTTTATTAAGTACATGCTGATACGGCTATCCATTTTATCCATATATCACATCTTTTATTGTAATTTCACTTGGGACAACATTAGTCACACTCCATAAAAATTTGTATTTTCTATTCAATATATTCAATGAAAAATTGAAACAGGAGGATTCTCTATAGGGATATGTACATAAGAGAGAGATCAGGTTTGGTATCTGGGTAACAATTTCTGTTCTGGGGTTTACATATACACATATATGTTATTATAATTGAAATTGAAAAGGATTGATTATTGAAAAAAAAAAAATGAATACTGATTAGTCATAAATTAGTCATAAATCAATTTGATTTTCTTTTGCCATTCAATGAAACAAAATTTCATTGGAGATAAAAATGGAGGAATCGTTCGCTAATTCAAAGTAAATTGTTAATGGTTCCAATTTGTCCTGAATTTTGCAGTCTGTGACCAGAAATCCATTTTTTCTACTCTCAATAGAAAGGAGAAGGGATGTTTTTAAGCGATGTATATTTTAAGATACAATCAATCGAAGAGAAGAATCTAAACTAGATCCAATAAAAAACAGGAATTTCTTTTTTGAAAAGGATAGGTACAATGGTATTCAAGATAAAGAAAGGAGTGAGTAATAGAATTAGAATATAGATAATATTTTTATCCATTTTTGACCTAATTTGGCGGCATGGCCAAGTGGTAAGGCGGGGGACTGCAAATCCTTTATCCCCAGTTCAAATCCGGGTGTCGCCTGATCAACAAAAGATTTTTTATTTCTTTCCTATCTTGTGCCGATCTAATTCGACGAATTCTTGCTCCGCAAGAAGCAGAGGCAAAGGACTAAGTGGGCGTGTCAATACTCGATTTTGATAACACATGGCATAGGTTTTCTAAAAGACTGTCATTTTTTTTTTCTAAAAATTTAGGTGTAGCCCAAATCGGTATCAATAGGGATGAAGCAACTCTCATTTATTAATTTAATGATTGACTCTCACCATTTATTTGATTCAATTGAAAAATCAAATAAATGGTGAGAGTCAATTCCGGGATTCAGAACTAAGGTCGGAAATCTCGGTATCCAAAGGTTCCTAAGGGACACTCTGTTTTTGCTACTAGAATTGAAGAAGAGATTATACGAAAGACTATAATAACAAGATCTCTTATATTAAAAGAGTAAAAGTAAAAAAAAAAGAATGTATTAATTAATAGTGGTGGTGGGTTCTCCTGATTCTTTCACAGAAAGAAATACAGTAAGCTTAGATCAAATAGGAAATAGAGGTATCTGATAGATAGTTATCTATCGTGATGGTATATTTTTATGCTTTTTGCTTAGTAAGGAAAGGCATTAATATCAAAACAAACAATAGGTCTTACTATTCTTACATGCTCCATATAGAAGCATTCCTTTGATATTTCCAAGGAAAAGGCGTGTGTATCATCGTATTTGTACTAAATGCTTCCTTATTTTACCAGAAACCCTAAAATATAGAAACTTGTTACGAGTGTATTCATTGAATTGGTTCATCAATAAATAGTCTTACCTATTTTGACTCTGCGCCATTGATTCCGCTATGATTATTAATCAATAATAGAATAATTCCTTCATAGAAATAGAGGACATAATTCACATGGATATAGTAAGTCTTGCTTGGGCTGCTTTAATGGTAGTCTTTACATTTTCCCTTTCACTTGTAGTATGGGGAAGGAGTGGACTCTAGGGCTGGGCACTACTAATTGCTCAATCGAATCGTATCAATTCTTTATTGATCATTTTGCGAAGCCCTAAAAAAAGAAAAATGTCTTCCAAATTGTACTGGAATACAGTAATGAATGATTACCATGCATGATAGGCTATTTTTTCCAACCTAATTTTTCCTAAATATTCTATTTTAGTGAATCAGCTCTTATCATAATTATGGATATTACAATAAGAAAAACTACTACTATTTTTTTTCTTTATTTATTTCCCTTTTTCTTTTACCTTTCTAAAAGAAAGTCGTTCTGCTATTACGACAATACATATTTTATTTCTATCGGAAACGAAGCGATTAGTGATTGGCCAAAGAGATCCGACACATAATAAAATTAGATCTTTCTTCTGTTGAGCGATCCACATATCACACATTTAACATTTGTTTTAGACTACTAGAAAAGTTTTTATGCTTTTTTTGATTCATCTCATGTTTAAGCATGAAAAATGGACAGGGTCTGCTCTACTCCTTTTACAAATCCGAAGAAGTTACTGTATAACTTAACTCCGCGGATCATCCGTTAATTGTTCAATCAATGACTTCTTGAGATGGGAAATCAAACTAAAAGAAATAGAGTGCTATCTATATGTACATCTAATATATGTACATACATATTGTAATTTGATCTATATATAATAATAATAAAAATACTATAGCTGGTGTGGTAGAAAGAACTATATATATAGTTCTTTCTACCACACCAGCTTAGATACTTACTACGATACTTCTGATTCCAGCCTAATCATTTCATTTAAGATTTAGAGTTTGAATCCCTTTCTTTCATTTCTTGAATCATCGATAAGAACTAATAATAATTCAAGTTTCATTCAAATTAATCATTTTGGCTGACTGTTTTTACATAGATGATAAGTAAAAAAGCAGTAGGAACTAGAATGAACAGTGCAGTAGCAATAAGTGCGAGAATATTGACTTCCATAATCTAATCTTCTTTTGTTTCGCAATAACTCGGGATCTAATCCCATAGAGATGATAAATTTGACTCCTGCAAATTCAACGGGATTAATTGCATCCCGATGATACTGAATCAGATAAATATTATGAATAACAATTTCTGATCTATCAAATCAATTCATCGTCGAAAATTCAATAATATAGTAAATAATATAGTAGTAGTATAACATAGAAAGGAAAGATCTTTTATCATACTAAATCAAAAATATCATTTTTGATTTGATCAGAAATACACATCAATCATTAGATTTTCATACCCTTTTTCCACTTTTTCTTTTCTATAACATAACCTATTAGCTATCTTCTTTATACAACTTCCCTACTTAATACATACATATACATAGAATTATGTACATAAAATTAGTACATAAAATTATGAGGTATCATATGACTGGTATTGTCTGGGTCATACACAGATACAAACAGTATAAGTGAGATGGAAAAATAAAGGATTTAGTATAAAAAATCAAATATTTGAACAAAAAATACTGAATATAGCAATACTACCGATTGTACCAATCGACATATGTCTCTCCCTTATCAATCAGTACTAGGGAAAGAACTCGGAAAAGAAATGGAAATTCCCATATTTATCTGATGATAAATGCGAAACAAAAGAAAAAAAATGCCCCTCCCCGCACCGGGGATTCGATTCGGCTCCCCCTCTTCCCTTTCGCGAAAAATAGAGAAATGAATTGAGAAATTCATCGGATCCTAGTTCGGGACTGACGGGGCTCGAACCCGCAGCTTCCGCCTTGACAGGGCGGTGCTCTGACCAATTGAACTACAATCCCAGCAAGGTGTATAGCATACATATTCTTATGGTTTCATAAGAATTGTCATGTTGTAACGTAACAGATACACGAATGATATAGTGATATCATATCCACATAAACACGGGCTTTAGCGAGAGTGCCGCGGATTATTAGTAACTAGTGATTCTTTTTTTTTTTATTGTTAAAAGTGGATAATCAACCTTTCAATGAGATGAGAAAAAAAAATATAAATAGAGCAAAAAATTGACCCTTTTCCTTCATTTCTGCAGATCAAGTATTTCTTTTCTGTAGGACAAATTTGTTATATTATACTCATGGAGCGGTGATTTTTTGGGCCGAGCTGGATTTGAACCAGCGTAGACATGTCGCCAACGAATTTACAGTCCGTCCCCATTAACCGCTCGGGCATCGACCCAGGAAGAATTCATTCTAGGCTTATTGATAATCCATGATCAACTTCCTTTTGTAGTACCCTACCCCCAGGGGAAGTCGAATCCCCGTTGCCTCCTTGAAAGAGAGATGTCCTAAACCACTAGACGATGGGGGCATATCCGCCCGACCGTCATCATACTATGATGATAGTATGAACAGTTTTTTGGAATTGTCAATATAATCTAATGGTATGGCTAGATCCGAAGAGTCTTTCTATGTTATGATTCTATAGAATCATAACATTTTTTGGGGGGTTGATGCTTCATTCATGAAGCATCCCATACTATTCGATATAACGAAAGGAAGTATAGGATTCCTTCAGTTCAGGCAATGGTTAGCCGGACAGAAAAAAGGGGTAGGGGAGGTAAAACCCCATTTAGTTTCATTTCATTTATTTTCTTCCATTTTCACTCATTGCTTCGTTTATCGTTGAGATGCAATATAATATGCCTATCACTATCTCGCACTAAGCCATAAAATGCAAAAACGAGAAAAATTTTACCCACTTTCTAGGTAAATACAAATTTTTTGTCCATTATGAGTCTACTGCATATATGTATATATGTAGTAGACTCATAATATAAAATGGTTAATTCATGAATTGAATAGGGCCCTTTTAACTCAGTGGTAGAGTAACGCCATGGTAAGGCGTAAGTCATCGGTTCAAATCCGATAAAGGGCTTTTTCATGAAAATAAAGTCTTAGTCTTCTTTTTTTTTCAGCGGATAATACGGATAGTGTTAATATTAAAAAAATGTAAGTGGACCTGACCCCTTGAATCATGACTATATCAACTATTCTGATATTTAAATTCGATGATATATATTAAATTGTGGAAAGCGGTTTTTTTTCCTTAAACCACACAAGACAAGAATTTGTCGATATTCTATATTTCTTATTTTCTCTTCTTGTTAATGGATGCTGCATAG